ACATTGGATCCATACCCGCCGGAAGAATGGAAGCAACGTATCCACCAGATGTACACTTGGAGTATGATTGAGTTGCTTAAACCCAATACTAATCTCCAAGATATTTATAAATCAATCATTGTGAGATTCATGGGAATGTTACATACGTGGTGGCATAATCTTGGCGAATACAGACAGATCCAAATGCTGAATTCAGAAACCCTTGAGACCTTCTTCGGGTACATTTTACATGAGTTTGTTGGTGATACCCGGAATCATGTCGACAAACAAAGGGAAGAGTTCTTCAAACTGAAATGCTGCTCTGTTAAGCCGAAAGATCTGCAACAGCACTTTAAAGTGCTGCTCTCAGATTTTATGAGATCAATGGACAAGACGATCCAAATGTCAAACAGGCATATCTCAACTCCATACCAGAGCCACTTGGAAGAGAGGTTCTCAGGCTCCTCGAGCAGAATAACCTCCAACTATCGAATGTCACTTTTGGACTCCTCAATCAATATATTCAGAAAACTCTCCAGAAGCTTTGCAGCAACTGGAAGTTCATGAAAGAGTTCCAAAAGACTGGCAAACAGATTGAGAAATCCTGTTACCGACCAGATCTCCTGATTAAATGTTCACACAGAGACAGTAGTTGCAGCTGTTCAAAGAAACGGCACTTCAGGCGATTCAGGCCTACTGAGTACCAGAAACCTAGACGACAGATGCGGATGCGAAGAAAGCGCAAGCACTTCTTCAGACCTAAGAGCAGAAGAACTTCAAAAGGAACCAGATGCTTCCTATGCAACAAATCTGGTCACTATGCAAAAAACTGCCCAAGCAAAGAGAAGTCCAAGTCAGTCCGCAAGACTTTCAACCAGATTCTACAGCTCAACCCGGAACTAGAAGACCATGATGTTGAGTCCCTCTACTCGGAAACGGATGAGCAGACGCCAGGAACGGCTTTCATTATCAACAGATTTTCTGATGGGTCAGAATCCGATACAGACTCAGAATCCTACTCCGAATCAGAATACTCGGATGTCTCGATAGAAAGCCAACCGTTCTTCACCATCCAATCAATCTCTATTGTCCAGTCCGTTCCAATGGCAGAAGTCTCCCTCCTCTTAGAAAGCAAATACGATAGACCTATAAAGGTCATGGCATTGATCGACACAGGAGCGTCCTCAACAATCCTGAATCCTGATGTCTTACCGGAAGAATACTGGATTCCACACGTTCAATGGTTTACAGCAGCAGACGGAAATGACTTCTGTACAAAGATCATCAGTCGTCCTATCCGTATCCAGATCTTCCCGAACCTGTCCTTGCAACATCAGTTCTTGGGATCTCACAAGCCAGGGAAAGACCTCGTCATAGGATGGGATCTCCTCTCCCAGTTATTTCAACGGCGTCTCCAGCTCATGCCCGATGGAGTCAAGTATAAATCATACTTCCTGCCATTCAAGCTTCCAAGAAACCTCTTTTCGGCATTATCTTTGCCAGACATAAGGGAAAGATTGGTCTCGGAATGTTCAGCAACCTCCCATGCAGAGTTCATTAAAAAATGCAATAATCCATTATGGCTGAACCCAGACTTCTTCATATCTCTCCCCTTCAAAAAGAACGAAGACATAAACCCTACCAAGGCATCTCATCCAGGAATGCCACCAGAGATCTTGTCACTAGCCCAGTCAGAACTACAGCAACTTCAGGAACAAGGCCTAGTCCAACCAGTCAATGCTACCGACGCAGAATGGGCTTGCCAAGCCTTTTATGTGAATAAAAGGTCCGAACAGTTAAGAGGAAAATTGAGGCTTGTTATCAATTACAAGCCCCTAAACTGGTTCTTGTCAGATGTTAAGTTCCCTCTACCCAAGAAAGAATTCCTTTTTGGGTACTTGTCCAATGCAAGGATCTTCTCCAAGTTCGACCTCAAGGCAGGCTTTTGGCAATTAGGAATCAAGCCCGAAGACAGATACAAGACAGGGTTCTGTATCCCACAAGCCCATTACAACTGGACTGTCATGCCTTTTGGATTGAAGACGGCCCCCTCCTTATTCCAACAGGCCATGATCCGGATATTCGGCCCAATCCTAAAGAATGCGTTAATTTACATTGACGACATTCTACTGTTCTCTCCGGATGAAGCAAGTCACCTCAAGTTATTGCACCAGTTCTACACGCTGTTAAAACAGTACGGTGTAATGTTGTCAGAGTCAAAGATGGTCTTGACTGTCCAGAAGATAGACTTCTTGGGAATGGAAGATGGCAAATATGTCCCACAGGAACACATAGGCAAGTTACTACTCGACTTCCCTGATACGCCTCTCACGCAAAAAGAGGTACAACAGTTCCTTGGTGTAGTTAATTACATGTCTGACTTCATCCCCAAGCTATCTCCAACAGTGAAGCCATTACGAGCAATGTTGAAAAAAGATGCCCCGACATGGGGTACAGCTCAGTCAGATGCGGTCAGAAAATTAAAGTCCCTAGTCCCCACTCTGCCACCTTTGCAGATTCCCTCGACAGGAAAAAGAATCTTGCAGACAGACGCCAGTGATTCTCACTGGTCAGCAATCCTTCTTGAAGAAGTTAACGGCACGAGACACGTGTGTGGCTATAAGAGTGGACAGTTCAAACCCAGCGAAGAACACTACCACAGTACTTTCAAAGAGATACTGGCTGTACGACGAGGAATTGAAAAGTTTGAGTTCCACCTCATCGGTCACAAGTTCCTTGTTGAGATGGACATGTCAGCCTTTCCACGTATGCTAGAGTTCAAGCAGAAGATGATACCGGACCCACAGCGACTGAGATGGGCTCAATGGTTTTCACAGTATACGTTCGAGGTAAAGCATATAAAGGGCAAGGATAATATCCTTGCAGATATGCTATCCAGGCCCAAGAAAGTTTATTGCTCTACAGCCCACTTGCTCCATACCCAGATACCTGTTTTGTGCATGATGGCCGACTCCTTCTCAGACACGCCTCCAGAAGTCCCTGAACTATTTCGTACAAACACCTTCCATCTGAAGATTGCTGATCTCACGAGACGTTACCAGTCTGCCGTCATCCGCATCTCTGGCCTACATACTCTAGGTGGTCTTAACTACCACGAAGACTACCCATTCCTGACACTATTTATGCTAGATTACAGGACTACCTTCACAAGAGAGCTACTCTACCTCCTCTGGTGCCTGCTAGCACAATTCAAGATTGCCATCCAGTTCCCTATCCGGGAATTCTACGATTACCTCCACCTGCTCTACACTTCCAGCAGAAGTTACCAGCCCGAGTCCCTATACATAGTCACGTTCCTCCAGTGGTTCCATCCATTCTCTTGGTGGGAGGACACGTTCCAACAGTACATAAAGAAGACATACCCCATTGACGAGGATCAGGATAACTTCCACGTTATCCTCTTCTTCCAAAGGACACCTTCGTAAGCACTGTTCCCAACAAACTATAAGTCATGGGACATTCCTTTCTTCAGTTGAAGCAAGTCATTTGCTTTCCGTCGGGGTAACTATAAGAAAAAAAGGAAGTACGCATTCAGCTGTGAATGAAATCCCAGGGAATGAAACAAGTTCAATGACCCTTAGCCTCTTAGGGTTAATATCTTATCGGAAAGAAACTATGCCTTTCAAGAATGGCATTCCGCTGTGGTGGACTAGGACTTTTTTCATTGGTTTGGCATTGAGTAACAGTCAAGCTTGAATGACCCGTAAATGGCATTGTGTGCTTTATGGTCAATATCATATCTTGATTATATCCATCCGTCAGTCTTTTCTCCTCCTACTTTAGACTTGACTACAGGGATCGAACGAGTATGGCCAAATCCTGGGATAGAACCCATCTTTCTCAACCGAATAAAGTGAATAGGCAAAGGAATCTCTAATTCCACTGTGCGTAGATTGAACTCTCCACTTTCTCGGCACTGGAATGTTTGGCTTTTATCTTCCTTGGTTGCTTGCCCGAAGGAGATAGAAGGAGTGAATAGCCGTACGCAGAAGAGAGTGAACTGGATTGGTCCTTGATTCAGTCAGCTTGGCTTGTGGGTTGGATCGAACTATAAGGTTAGGCAGGAATAAAAGAAGCATTCCACTTTGGGAAAGAGAATAGAAGGAGTTCTTATAGGATCCCTCTGTCTTTGGTTCACTGGAGCTTATATAAAACGCAGAAGAGAGAGAATCCATCTATAAAGACTTTTCTTCTGTAGTAATATTCTAATTCCTTCAAGAAACTGTCACAGCAGCAGAGAAAAGAGTAATTTTTCTTGCTCTTTCTTGCTCATCATAATCAGTTACTGTATTACCAGTATGAACTTCTCCCTCATCGGTTTTTCTAATTTTTCCAGTAGGACGAAGAGCTCTCTGAGTCAGAGTAGTTTTGCCAGCATCAATATGAGCACTAAAGCCAGTATTACGAGTAAAAGTGATATCCTTTTAGAGCATAATCTATCTTTTTCTATTTATTACGTCAACGAACAATCTCTTTATTATCCCTGCAGCATGGATAAAACACCCGATTTTAGGTATCGGCCGTACCTACCTAGCTTACTTTTCCTCCCGTTGCCTTACCCTGGATCAGTAATCCACTCTCTCTAACGGATGAGTAGGCTAACGCAACTAAACTCATTGCAGAGAGAGACCGGCTCTTGGGTTCCGGGGAGGAATGAACTTTTCCTAGTCTTCTTTTTATCTAAAAAGAGTATGCGTACTTTGAGATATATAAGAGTTTGACTCTAAATAGTAGATAGATAGTGGGGGGCTTACCGAAGCCGACCGACCATACCATCTTTGCTTTGCTGCGGAGGAACCTACATGTGAAAAAAGAACCGATCATACGGAGATTCCCAAGGCTTGCTGCCTATGCCGGATGCTCCTTTCTTTGGAACTACTAGTTAGTCTTGCCTATGAAAAGATAAAGAGTCAAACAGGGTTCCTTGAGACTGTGAAAAACTTTCATCTGATGGGCATATCTCTGTCTAGAGTATCTAAACCGGGACTTTACCCTGCCCCTCTACTTATCATTATCAATATAGTAAACCAAAGAAGCTACAAATGCCGAAACTGCAACCGCAGACAGGACTGAAACCGATTTATGACTGAAAACTTATGAATAAAAGCCCTTTACGCACGCCGCTTCCCTAATACGAGCCTCCCTTTCGGTTGGGGTCTTACTGTAGCTTCTACTTCTTTCAGTGCTAAACAGATGTAATCACTCTATTTTGAAAGAAAGTCCGATGTCGGAAAGTTAAGTAGGGAGTCAATTAACAACGAGGCTGTAGTTTACTAATAAGGACTATTGCGACTAATCTAGCTACCCCGAAGCGAAGGCGAGGCCCAGTTCAAGCAATTGGACTGGGGGACAGGGTGTGGGCAAGAGGGTCTGTCCGCTTTTTTAGGTCTATTTCGGACTTTCATTATTCTTATTCTAGTTTAAGATCTGTGCCGGGTGTGATCAATTCATTTTATTCTAATTCAACTCCCCAGCGATGTCCCACAGAGAATAGAGAATATGGAATAAGATCAATAATGTCTCCAGAAGGCAAGTTCCTATCCAATGTATTGCATTCGATGGTATTGATTTGCGGAGTCAGAAGGGATTTCCGGATCGAGATGCTATGCCTAAAAGTTCTAGTCAACGGAAGACTTTACTGAACTTTACTGAATCTCCTGGGAGGGGCTATGTCTTCAATGTCGACGTAACAACTGTTTTTGTCGTCCTTCCGAGAGCGTAGCGACTGACTCGAGCTACCTCCTTACTTTAATGTTTAATGCTTTCGGGAATCCCGGCCTTTCAAACACACTCTTATCCACATCTACTTAAGACGATTATGCGCATCTGAGATGATAAGGAGAGAAAGATCTTCCAAATGCGGAATTGAAAACATGGCCTTTCCGCCTGGTTCTTGAATAAACCCACATTGAAGATAAAATATCTAGAATATCAAATTCGCCCCTTCACTGCCCTCTTTCTTTGCTGCATCTGAGATTACCGCCCCGTGGGTCCTATTCAAAGCATCGAGCTCGGTAGCGAGCCTCTTGTCCTTATCCCTGTCTACTGAAAATGGCTCATCAAATAAGGAAAGGACGACCCTCTTCACGATGGCACAATCGCTGGCTCAAAGTTCTTTTTGATTGTCCCCTAAGTGCAAGAGCTACTGGCCTTGGGATCAGTCTCGGTACAACAATCTCTCTCGTCCTGCCCCACCCTTTTTCCATTCGAACAGGGCTTGGCTTTAAGGCTTGAAAGTTTCTCCGTAGGCATAGATTTCATTAGAGATTTATCTGTCCCGAGACAATATTTTAAAGTGCCTGGCCTGCGGGAAAGGTTACATTTCTATAGCTCTTTTCCAGGTCTTTATCCGTCCGCAACTCTCTAATCTTGTTTTATGCAGCCTGTCCTTCCGCAGTACCCCGCTGATCTTGGTTTTCGTTTGGTAAGGGGACGAATCGAATACTCGACACCGAAGGGCCGGGTGGTTGACTGAATCCACTAGTCATTCCTTCCGACGTTGAGGGTTGGTCAACCGCCTTTTGCAGCTCGTCCATAAACAGGGCAGGTTATTAAAGAGCTCGACCGAAGACATAGTGTACGAAGCGAAAGGGAATGGATTCGTCATTGGCAGCTCCGGTAACAACGGCGGTTCTTTTCTTTATCCTTCGTAAAAGCGAGCTTTGCACCCTTCGCAGCAGCCTCATTTGTAGCATGGCAACATCCTTTCTTTCCACGTGAGATGCAAGACTTTCATGGAGTTCCCTCTCTTTCTTTGGCAGACGGTTTGTGCCATGATGAACATGGTTTCAGTGCACCATATTAAAATCTTTATCTCGACGCTGGACGTGGTTTTGTTTGAACAAGCCTTGTTACTACAGCTTGTTACTAAAGAAAGAATGCCATACTATCGAAAGGCGAGATGAAGCAAGCAAGGGAAGAGTTCTGACAAAGCGATTGATCCAATCCAGTTAAGACCGATAGATAGAGTACGGGACAGGACCAAGACTAAGAGGGGACGTAGGGCATATTTATTTAAAGGTTTACAGGAATTGCCAGACAGAAGTAAGACAAAACTAAAAGCTAGAAGAAAGATGACCGGGAATCGAACTATTAAATTCAAGTAAGGACCGATGACCATCAACAGACCTATATAATATTAGAAAACCCTTACTAAAATCGATTATTTGCACAGATCTGCTGCTATATTCGCATTTGAATTGATAGAGCATTTTAATTAATTGACCCCTGGTACCTCATCCACTTATCAGATGGCTTTCACAGGCTTTATACTAAATCAAAGAAGCCATAGCCATAGAGAAGAACTAATGGACAGACCTGACCGCATAAGACTACTAAAATGAAAATAGAAAGAAAGAGGGAGGAAGATCCTATTTAAAGAAACGATTCCTTAAACAAGGGCTGAGCCTATGACCGACCAGCCTTTGTGATTGCTTATTCGAAGGCAGACTTGGACTCCTTTCCTTGGACCTGGCATGGCACCAAAGCTAGCAAGAGATTGAAGCGGTGCATTGGAGCCGTACATGAGGCATATCAAGTAAGAACACCTTTAGAGTAAGGATACTAAAGCAGTTGTTCATAAAAGCCTCGATAGCGAGAGCATTGTAATCCGAGAGTCAGCAGGAGACCGAGAAAGAAAGAAAAAGAAGGGTTTCAATCATTCTGAACGCTACCGCTACGAGCAAAGGCGCGTACCTAAGTTGATAAAAGAAGCAAGGTGGGGAAAGACCGGGTTGAAGGATGCGTCACGACAGTCTTTTTATCTTACTTTGCCTGATAGGCAAAGAGCTGACAAAGCGATAAAGCCCTTTCCCTTGAGTGACATAAATAAGGATCTTACTAGATCTCTTTGACCGCTATTCATAAATAAATAAAGAGAATGTGATTGCCTGAAAGCGATTCAGGGAGAGCCTAGCATAGAGCTTTCTTGTGATGAAATCGCTTAATTCTATGCATGGCTCAGTCTTTTATAGATATTCTATTTACCCATACCTATTCTATTCTCTCTAGGCTAACTTCACTCACTTTTCTCACTACTCCCTGGAATGCGCCTATTCACTCTTCCTCTTGCTTGTATTGTATGCCGAATCCTCTTCTTCCGATTACCTCACTTCTCTCTCCTCTCCCGTAGGTCTTCTTTCCTCTCCTTAGTAAGTCGAGTCACTCTATTCGTTTCGTTCGTACCTTGCGTCCTAGCCAGCCTTCTGAAATGAATCTGCCTAGTGGATATTCATTATATTATATAATAAAGGTAGGATCTGTCTTTCTTATTTCTATTTCTAATTGAACAAAAGCGAGGAGTGGTTTTCAGCCGATTGAGTTCTTTCCTCCTTCTTCCTTAGCTGCCAACACGTCGCCTGCTCGGGCCTCCCCGGTCACGTATGGGGAGTCCCATCGCTGCATTCTTTGACCTTGCTTTGGTCGAGTCCGCTGAAGGGTTCTTGCCCACGGATTGCGATCTATAGATTGAGATATGAAGCAGTCTTCTATTGAATAAGTGGACTCCCCCCCTTTGACTTGACTTGAGCATTGAATTGACTCTTCTTCGATAGCTTTCAAGCGCTGAACCCCTTTCGTAGTCGTATAGCTTATTGGCCGGAGCTTCTCATTGAGTGGTTCGTACTTGGATTCTCAGTTAGCTGACTAGAAATCGAACTATCTCGCCGGGTCAGGTAATCTGGCCACCCTCACCTTAACGGCCACACCATATAGTCAGGATGTTTCGGGGCTTCTTTCGTACCGATACAATCGAAAGTTGCCGGAAGGCTGCTTAAATGCTCTTATTCTTCTTATCTTTCTTTCACTCTTCTTATTACGCTTGTGCTCCTCACCCATCGAAGAAGTATGAACCCCAACTTCAAACCTACGTCCCCTTTCTTTCGTAATCGTTGTTCAATCCTCTCCTCGTGTCAGCCTAAGCCTAATAGTAGTAGCTCTGAGTCCATTAGTCTTTCCACTCTGATATTGGCCCCTATCCCTCTGGGCGAGTGGCCTGGCATTCCGATCCTCCCCTTTTCAATTGTTCTGCTCCACGCTGGCACAAGGGCTTGACGAGTGCTGCCCCGAGGATAGATAGCGGATACGGCAGGAGATCGCTACTTTCATCTAGGGCGAGAGTCTGTTGCTCGTCTTTTTCTCTTTTTCTTGCTGGCTTTGGCGGAGTAGAGCCCTATTCATCTGGATTCCCAAGACCAGCTTTTAGACTGAAGATTCTTTGATTAATGGGCTACGCCCCTTCCCCTCTTCCACTCGCCGCTTCTCCTCTGCCTTTTCGTGGGACTCTTCCTCTATAAAGATCGGGGATCAAGAAGACAGTCTAGATAGAATGATAGATAGCAGAGAATGGGATGACCACTAATCAATTCAATGAGCTGGCGGTTTCCATTCAAATATCCGGCACTCTCGCCCGTGCATCTCTTTATCTGTTTTTGCCACGCCCGTTTTCGTCCCTCACCTTTTCAATCGAGTGGCTTATAGCTCGTCTTCTTCCTATTGAGTGTCCACACTCCTCCCCTGACTGTCCTTTTTTGGCTGCTGTCTGCCCCCTTTCCAGGGACTGGCTAGGCTAATCCAATGCCTTTGAATTTGCCCGTTAAGCGACTCTCGCCTTGCCATCATCGAATGGGGAGAAAGAATCCATGATAGACGGACCCTCTTTCAAGCCATACAGTCTGTCTTTCGCACGGTCAAGCAGGGGCGTTCATTGCTTTTTGCCTGTAGGCCCATCTCCCGATGTGAATTGGCCCCTTGCCGAAGAGGACCTTTGAGAATGCGATACCGAATCATCAAGCCCGGGTTGGAAACAATCTCTCTCGTAGGATGTCCTTCCCGGGGTAGTCAAGGGAATACAAAGTCCAATCCTCCAATGTGCCGGGTGTTCCGACTCCTAACTACCATTACCTTCTATTTCTTTTTTCACTCTCCCCCTGCAGCCGCCCAAGTAATGGGACTTAATTTGCTATAAGGGAAATGTGAGACCGATCTCTGTCTTGATTTGATCCCAAGAAGTTAGAATGAATGCGACCTCAATCGGGCATTCGGGTGCTTCCAATGAAAGACGATCAATGGCTGAGAACTCGTCTTAACCGTACTGTGTATTGGCTATTCTGGAATCTAACTATTAGCTCGATTTGGATCGAAAGGAGAACATTCTATTAGGGCTGAGTGGAACCTATTATCTATTCTATAGAGCACAAGCAGATCAATCAGAAAAGAAGGGTATACATAGACAAACCAAGAACCCTACCTTAATTGACTAGTTCCTAGAAAAGGGATAAAAGCCTAGTAAGGAATCCAACTATTCATACTCTTACTAGCGGGACGTATCCTTATACTTATATAAGTATATAGGCTAGACATATGATAAGCATAGGTGGAATATACAGGTATGTGGCTTACAACCCGGTAATTTCTTCCTAATTATTCATTTATGTTGAAGTCGAAAGTAATATCTCTTTTAATCCCCTTGCTCTGAATAGAAGTAAGTGAGTTGTAGGATGTAGGAAGGAAAAGAAAGGAATACGAGACTTACTTACTAGTGAGTGAACTACGACTAGCTACGAGTTAATGCAAACAAGAGTCAGTCGGAACGGTTCCCAACCCTTCCTTCCTGTCTCTTGTCTTTGCTCTTGCTATTCGTTCTCAGTCCTCTTACCTAGGTAGATGACCAGGGAGATACCGAGATTCCAGTTTACAGATGACCGCTTGCCGGGACTTTTCATTTAAGGGATGATTGACTTACCAATATGCTAGTTTCAACAACTCTCGTTCATTACACTTCTTCCTAGCTGCTTGGCATGTAGTAGGTATCTGGTTCACAGCTTTAGGTATTAGCACTATGGTTTTCAACCTAAATAAATGGGTTTAATTTCAACCAATCTGTAGTTGATAGTCAAGGTCGTGTAATTAATACTTGGGCTGATATCATTAACCGCGCTAACCTTGGTTCAAAGACCACCTTTCTTTATCGAATGAGATTGGGCTAGCCCTTGTTAAAGCAAAGCGAAGTTCCCCATTGGGCGATGGCATATACTAGGAGATGACCTTTCAAAGCACTTGAATTTGGGAAGAGGTCTATTCCCGCACCGAATCAGTACCAAAAAGAGTGAATAAAAGCATTCTTATTTCGCTCTTTATCCTTAGGAAGGTTACTTTATAGATTGTTCGCTTCTTAGACAGCGAAGGAATGATACGAAAATAGCCCTGGCCTGTAAATGGGCCTTTGTGAGCTACCAAACTGCTCTACCCGCGCTGAAGAGAAGAACCGAAAACTAATAGACAAAGAGTGGTTGAATGTGCCCATCTACCATATCTGTACAAACAGAATAGCCGATTTATACAGAATGGTAAAGGGACCTTCTATGATCACCGACCATAGAATAGAAATCAAGGGTTAATCCTTACCAACTTGATCTTGTTGCTCCTGGCAATAAACATGCATGAACCATTTCACGAAGTATATGTCCGGATAGTCCAAAGTCTCGATAATTAGCTCTCGGTCTTCCGGTCGCAAAACAACGTCGATGAAGGCGTGTAGGTGCACTATTCCGCGGTGGGGATTGTAACTTTCTTAAATTTCCCATTTGTCAGTCAACGACTGAACGTTGCTTATTTCTTTTTTTGAGGATCGACGAATCAAATGAGATTTCTCTTCCAACTTTTGCCTTTTCTTCTCCCGCTGAATCAAACCTTTCCTTACCATAATGGTTCAGTTCCTATTAGTATCCATGATACAAGTCCAATCCTAGATGTAGAAATATAAGAAGGTGGGCTGATGGTATACCACCACTGATAAACACCAGAAACGGGACAACCTTGTTAGCTAAAAGAAGGCATGTTTTCATTTGATTGCCTTAGATTACTATAAAAAAACAGGAGCCCCGGATGGCAGATTCTATTTATAGTATTTATTTTCACGCTAAGAGCTCCTTTTGATGAGATCTCCCAATCTTTCTGAGGAAGTGGGGACGTATTATATCTAACTCATATATATTCCTTTGAGCTCTTACCGCTTATTTAGCTTTTACTCTTTATTGCCCTTTCATACAGTTTCAACCACCCCACTCGGCAATAGGAAATCCCCTTCTCGACCAACTGATCTACGCGTCACGCATGCAATGACAGAAGCGCGTTCCCTTCGTCCTCAATGTGCGTTCACAGCTTAACTCGAGTGCTTGAAATGCCATTCGGTTGAAGGCACAGGCGCTTCATCGTTGGAAGGACAAAAACGGACCCCGCTCTGGCGGATCATTCCCTCTAACAAGCTAAAACAAGAGTCCCGGAATCAGGAGCGATAGATTCTTTCTTTCTCACAATCGTGGCTTTCTCTGCCGAACCGGTAGGTTCTCCCTGAAAGAGGGGTAAGATCGGAATAGAGAATAGAAGCCGAGTGTAAGCTCTTAATCTTGGCTTCTTCTCCCGCGCCGGTATTGATACTTTTAATAAACCACCACCATGTAATTAAGAAAGGGAAGGACGACGAGAGGAATCGGAAGGTGTACCAGCAGGAGTCTCCATTTAGGCAGTCATTTGTTCTCTCTTTGATCCGGAAGTGAGTAAGATGACGGCTCCCTCGGGCGTAGAGGATTCCTCATCATCTGGCGCTGAAAAACCCACTCTGGTGTCGATAAAGCTTCAGGCTCCGGAGAAAAATCTGCTTCTGAAGCACTTGAACTAGCCAAGGGAAACGACCTTTAGAGGTAAGCCAAGATGCATTGGGAGGATGTCGATCGGGAAAAGCGACAGAAAAATCATTTAGAAGATTCTGACTGGACAAGTGATTGGGTTACTGAACGTGAAAACAAAATGGGGAATCTAGTTTAAATTAAGGAAAGAAGAGAACATGCGCCCTCTCGCTCCTTTCCGGCTCCAAGAAGTGGTGGAGAGTTTGGAAAGAAAATATTCCACAGAGCGATTGGACGAGATAATCAAAGATATGGAAGAGAAGGGCAAAGAGAGTACCTTCTATCAGGAATCCAAATAGATCGATATCTTCCTAGGGAGGCTGCATTGAAAGCTGCCTTTAATGACGTCACGAAAGATATAGAATGAGGAGGAGTCAAATGTTTTACTAGCCGCGGGGCCACCCTTTCTATATGGAAACATGGGAATAGTTCTTTGAAGCATTAGCTTCAGGTGTAGTCTCTCTTCTCATACAAGAGGATCAGGAAGAGTCCGCCTTTATACTCTTTTCTTTCACGCCCTGAGCTAATTCATTTACCTTTAGCCTGCTTCCTTCAAAGCAAAGATCGGATTCGAAAACTGCTAAACAAGAGTTCCGAGTTCTCTGCTTTCTCCGGATTGAGTTGAATAGGATGATTCCATTCTTTTCACCGGCTTTTCCTCGAACAATGCGATATCTCACACCGGGTAAATCCTGATTAACAACTGGGACTACATTAAGTCCCTAAGGCCTAGTTCTATTTGTCCGCTTCCTCTCATGATAGGTCCTTTATACACTGTCAGGACTGTTGCATCATAGAGTCCCTAAGTTCGAACCTCTACCCCTAACTAGCCCTTAAATAGACCCCACGTATCCCCTCCAGCCTTCCATTGGCATTGGTGACCTTCCTCCGAAACACTCGGCATCAGAAAAGATATAGTGGGTTGTGAACGAGCTGATTTATGTACGTACCCAGGTGAATAAAGAGGTCTATTGAATCGAAAGTCAGGTAGAGATGCTTACCGACGACCAGGGGGCAAATAGAGCCGATTTCCTACCGAGGTTAGAAAGAAGGGAGGTTCCTTACGCAAGGATATTATGATTCGAGCTGCTTAGGCGAAGTAACAACTTGTTTCATTCCTTGCTCCTTTCACTCGTTGCGAGGAGTGACTCTCCCTTGTGCACTCGTATTGATCCAGCCAACGCTTTCGGGGTCTAAGCTTTCTCTCCTTAACTTTGCAATCATCCCTCTCGAAAAGCCTTCGTCATTGGGCTTGGAAAATAGGAGTGAGGAAACCCCCTTTCTTTAAACAATCTGTTATGGGAGCCATAATGGTACTAAACCTTCTAAGGAATCTCCTTTAGAAAGTGGCTAAACCATGGAAACTACGAACCTCAGAGATAGACTTAGGTTAGGGCAGCGAGTGAGCCTTGGGTCATAATGAATATTGTAGGGCAGAACCATGGGCGATTGCCGCTGTTAGAGTAACTGCTGCAATTGAATCAGTTGTCGGAAGGGCTGTTTAAGTTGGAATCTCGAATGATGTTCGGCATGGTGTCAACTCTATCTGATCTCGCTGTGAGAGCTTCAGGGTTAGACCAAAGGAAGAGAAGGCGTCAGCAACTGACAGACAAAGGCCTAAATAAAAGCTTACAAAAAGAGCACTAATGGCCGGCCTTTTCGGAAAGAGCCCTTCCTTAGTAGGGTCCCTCGTCTTGTGTAGTTACATGGTATGGCTAACGCTCCTTAGAGGACAGATCTGCTTCCCTAGAGCACGATCACGTGAAGAAGAACATACTACCGATTGATTCACTTGTTTTAAATACAATCTTCTTACTTTCTGATGGTACAACCCGGCGGTGATAAAAGTAAATAGCTTGCATAAGATCCATTGCTAGCTGGATTGAGAGGAGTGCTTTCCCGTCCCATATCCGTTGAGGGCTTGACCTGCCTAGGAGCTTTTCAGAGGAAGGTGCCTCTTATTTTAGTGGTATTCAAAGTCCCTGCCCAGAAGTCTTTTCTTGAATTAACAACCACCGAGGAATGAGCAGAAGAAGCGATTTCGGTTTCATAGAAGCTTACTTTGCTGTCTTACTAATCTTATAATGGAATCCGAATCCAGAACTGGAACTGGTAGCGGAAAGATGGATGGGATCCTCTCTTGAAAGAAAGCTAAGGTGAAGTGGGCACATAGCCAGGGAAGGGGAATACTTTTTTAGTCATTTTCTTAAATTTCTTTCTTCTCGGAATTTAATTAATCTTTGAAAGAAGCCTGCTTTACTAGAGCTATCTTTCCCCTGTCGAATTTTTGAATAGGATTTATTTGCTTTCCCGAAAGCCTACCCGCGCAGGAATAAGACCAGCTCTTCTTCGGAGTCTAAGGATGGAATGAATACTTTCCTTGCTTTCTCCCTTCCCCCCTATGGTCTTGATCCTTTCCATAGGTACTGCTCCACGGTACCAGATGTGAGTGAAAGAAGGGCTTTGCTCTAGGTCTATCTGCTCCAGATAAAAGAGATGTATGGAATGCCTCACCCGGTCAATGATGAAATTATAAACAAATATAGTCACACATGGAGATACCCTATATGAAATGAAGGGTTCTCGGTAAGACCATACAGAAGTAGCCAAACCAACTGACATAGCTAGATCATCATCAAAAGAAGAGGCTTCCTTTCGCTCTCAAGTGCTAGTATCAAATCAAGGAGCCTTCAACGGTGAATCGCGTGCGGAAATGTTGAATCTTTCATTAACGGGCAGAACGCAGAGCAAGACTCTTTCACTTATATCCAACCTGGAAGTAAAGAACACGAGGCAATGAAAGAAAGTTTTATTCGCATTGCAAGGGGAAAGCTCGAAGAATGGGAGGCCCGTGGGCTAATTGATGGTTTGATCAATAAGAAAACAAACGAGCAACTGTCCCAAGTTTTTAATACTGACTTAATCCAAACGAAAGAAGAAATGGAAATTAGGATAAAGGAATTATTGGAGCTCGAGTATGAAAAATTAAAAAACGTCCCCGCGGGGGACTCATATGCCTGCTTTTCGGACCTGGTCAGAGAGCACCGGCGCAAAACGGGATTGGAAGGATGACATTGTGGATCTCATTCGTATTCCGGGGGCTAGTCCCCGAAAATGCCTGTTAATAAATTAATAAATGTCGTTGGGGCTTCCATTTTGGAAAACAGAAGGAATGAGATGCAGTTCTTTAATCATTCCAGTCAGAGATGTCAGTCTGAAATTCTTTATTTGATTCAGAGCTGGAAAGGATGAAGACTGCACACCGCTCTCCTTTATTGGAGGGTATGCCTTTACTTGTCGTTAAGAGAAAAAAGGTATCATCTTGTAGTTCTGTCTTGCCTAGTAAGGATCGTCTACTTCTTCGAGATTCTCTTATGAAGAGGTATTTGTTCTTGGACGATGAACAAAACTTTGATAGACCAGAGCATCCTTCGTTATGGGAGGTTACTTCACTCCAGGAAGCTATTAAGAGGTTGGGCTTGGCAGGTGGACGTCCTAACTGACAAGAGAAAGGGACTCTTGGAGATTTACTGGGGATCTCTTTGACTATATAGTCAAGGTTATATATTTCACTAAACAGATAGAAGGTGAATCAGGTCCTCAATGGTATGACCTATAACTCAAGACCTGCCATTCTCTTTACTCCTACAGGCGAATCACTACTAACGTAGACTACCTTACTTTTCCAACCCACCGCCCTCCTTCCAAATTATTCCTATATGTTTTTAAACATTCTTGAATCATTCTGTTGGATCATCGATTAACTATAGATTGACTCCATAGCAGAATGAGAAAGGGCAGCGGAACTCGCTCGACAGAGAAAGCGCACCCGGCAAAGCTAGGAAGTAAGGATAAGACAAATAAAAATAGACAAGCTTACCTCGACGATCTGTCATTACATATGATATATCGATAGTTCAAGACCATAACGTAATTCATTTAGAGAATGCCGATGAGAAAGTAGATCTGGTTCCGAGATCTGGAAAGCGGCGAATAATACAGTTAGTGAAGCTAGACCGGTTCTCGTTATTAGAGAGAAGCGGAAGCCTTAGAAGGGAGCATGCTACGCTACGTCGGTTCAGAGATCAATTTGACCTTTAGCGGAAGGGTCGATGCAATTGAGCAAGCACTAGCTTAGCTGCAATAGGTAGAAGAGCGGGATAGAATCTATATATATAAGAGGACTTTCTTTCTTCTCCCATGGGCCAAAAGACATAGAACTCGCAGCCTTAGACTGGTATTTCAAGAGAGAGCCCTATTGTATGTATTAGTTGATCAAGGGGGAACCCAACAATGGTGAAGTGGGTCTATTTCGCATAGGTCTGTCATCAATAATCTCAGTAACCACTGGACAAAAGCCAAGAGCACCTATTGGTAACTATGTAAGTATAGCTTATGTAGGTGCGTGCAAGCCATGGAAAAAAGAAATCCTATAAGGAAAGATTTCAGCAGCCTACAAGTTTGGGTCTATGCCTCCGCCAAATACACCAGAGCAGCAAGTCCAGGTTGGGGAGTATCTCAACTCAAGCAATATTTCTTCTTAGAATGTCTCTATATCTATGATGAAAGGGACTCTACCAATCTCCTCTGGAGCAAGGAAAAAAGCAAGTCTTTTCAAGAATAAAGTCACACCGCTACTACTATTTTCTAAGAGCTACCGATTCTCACCCTCGGGGAAGTCGAATCCCCGTTGCCTCCTTGAAAGAGAGATGTCCCGGAGTTGTACTACGCTTTCTTAAGAGAGGGTTGCACTACTGATAATCCAGTTAGAAAGGTTAAGCGCTAGTCTTTTATTCAGAATTGAGGGTTGACCCTAACCTACCAAAAGGGACCTATCACTTGCTTGGCTTTGTTGCAGTCCCTATATCTACCTATCCTCTTCACCAAGGAGGGCTTAATTAGAAGATGGCGAGTGGAAAGAAGTGACTAGGTACGGTTATTAGACTTAGGTCTGTTACTCCCTCAAAGTCATGACTTGGATCGGGCTAAGCGCCAAAAAGGGTTTGCTGCTGAATGATTCTGATCAATAGGAAGAGGAGGAAAATAAAAGCTTATGATGAGCATCTATTTGAGTCGATCATTTCCAAGATCTAATTCAAGTTTTTTCTTATGTAGTGGAAACGCCTTACAATCTGAAGTTTTACGCTTAAGGGAAGAAATGTTCTTGGTGGATGCAGGACTTGGGACCCCCAGAATTTGTATGCAAGATGAGCTTACAGGAGTGCCAATCAACCGAGCCACCAGGTTTGAGAATAAGGTGGGATCCCTGGATCTAGTGGCCGGTGAATCACTGATCAAAGAGCAGATTTTGGAGAGATTCTTCATCGATCTAGTGGCCGGTGAATCACTGATCAAAGAGCGAGCAGCCGCCAGGTTTAATGATTTGGTGGGATCCACAGATGTAGTGGCTGGTGAACCGCTTCTTCTTCTTCCACGAAGATTCAGACAAAACCGAGCTTGGATGGAACTGAACAAGATTTGGCGAACGAATACAAAGGTCAAAGGCTTTATTATTGAGAAAGTCAAAGGAGGTTATTCAGTAGCCATCGCAGGTTTCATTACTTTTCTTCCATTCCGTCGCAAAAGGAAAAGGATATCGAATGATCGATTCACCATTGAGAGCATTAACCCCAAAAGGACGAATATTGTGGTGTTCTAACAGCGGCAGATCAAACAAGAACTTGATGAGCGAAATCTGCTGACGAAAAAAAAAAGAGCACTTTTTTCAATTCCGAAGTCTAGCGTCTCCTGATAACACTCTATCACCTTAATCCATTCTTTTGTTGAGGGTCTGGCACTTATTCCGGCCCTCTATTTACATAGCGAAGAAAGGCAAAGGCTCTTGCTCGAATGCGTGACTGTGGCGCGCCTATCGCCCCGGCACGGCACTCTAAAATGCATGTTGGGTTGAGCAAGAATACTGCGACTAGGGAGACGAAGAATGAAATTGAAGGCATAGTCTCAATAAAAAGAATTGAACACCAACCAACGAGTGGCGGATTTTGATGGAGTCTCGCAGAAGAAGACCCTTACTCTATAGGGGCGCTAGCGCGCTACAACTAGCAGCTCAAATCTTGAATTTTGTTGCGTCCTTCTCCCCCAGGGACAGGACAAGGGTGAAATAGCAGGTTCGATAGGACCAGGAGATCCTTTTGGAGAAAGATAGGTAAAAAAGGAATTTTTCTAATTTTTAGAAATTGGATGTGGAAACAAAAAGACCAAAAACAGTCTGATTATACAAACGAAACGCAAAAAAAAATTGATAAAAAAGAAGAATACAAAAGAAAAGAAAAAGTACGGATGAAAATAGCAGAAACCTGGGATAGCTTTTTCTTTTCTCAAGCAATAAGAGGGTTTCTATTATTAACTCAATCGATTCTTAGAATATGTCACTTGCCGATACTAGTTCCAGGGCAATAAGGTAAGCTCCTTGCTAGGATGCTAAAGAGATGCCCCTCCCTGAGAATCATATCTCTTAATTGCAGACCATTCGGGGCATATTCCTTTCTACTATGGCATAGGGATGGCACTTCCTTTAAACAGTAAATTGCCCATATGCAAAGAATTAATGGTCAGGCGTCGAAGGGTATCCACCCTTTGGCGTGAGAGTGATTCTCTCAGCTGCTGATCGCTCGGTTAACTCCGGAGATTAGTGGTCCCCAGGCGAATATAGAGGTTGGTGTTTAGGTTAGATAATAACTTCCTTATTATTTAACTAACAACACTGATATTCTATATTTTACCTGACCTCTTTCAGCAGTTGCATGCTGAATTAGGACTTAGTTTCATCATCTGAGTGCCCCCCCTCGGCCCACCACGCGATGGGTCGTTTAGGTGAGTCTTGACTGTTTCCGTGTTAACATAGTGCAAAAGCTTTCACAAAGGGAATGTCAGCCCTCCGACGGCTTCGGTTGTCGGTTCGAGCTTTATATCACACTTTGTTCGTAGAATATGGCCGCTGCGGGGGTTCTACCTAATCTATGGTTAGATTGAAGTGAACACTAGTGGTGTGTGCGAGCGAAAGGATCAGGCTAAACAACACAACAAAACCATGAAACTTTTTGACATTATGTTACGCATGTCACCAGTCAAGTGGCAGAAAGTCTTAGAAGACTTTCGGCTAATAAAGTATATCCTTAAAAGGGTTACTTTATTAGTCTCGGATGGTCTCACTAAGGAGAAGTGCATTGCGGTGCACCTGTTTGCGAAACAGGTTTTCCGGTTGAAGAAGAAATCAGGTTTCTTATTTTGTGCATTGTATTTAAAACAGTGCACCTCATCCTTAATGATAGCCTATGGATGTTCACATAAATCACCTGATCTTCTACCGGTTCCTGTATCTTTGACTCGGAAAGGTTATCCTCGGATCATCCCTCGTCATCATCGTTATCTAATTTATAAGCAAGATGATAGAGCGGATGAAATGGTCCAGTTTTACTTATCCCTATTTTCTATCTACAGAATTATTGAATTAGGGAAACGTATTTCTAGATCCACTTTCAGTAGTATTACTGATCCGATCAAGGATATTGACGCTGTGTATGGTTTTGTTACTGAAGTGAAAGCTTCATTCAAAACTCTACTTAAGCGTTATGTGCCTGATATCCATACCATCCCTTTGCAACAAGGGATGTCGTGGGTACCTTCCTGGAAAGCTCTTCCAACTTACCCTGCGTTCCGAACGGTGTCGAAGACCTTAGGGCAGACGAAGTATATCCGAGTAAAGTCTCCTTTCTCGGTTCAAACTATCGAGCTCGCGGCCTTTCGGCACTTAGTAGAATTTGTTAATGCAAGAGGGGAGCAATGGAACCAAGGCGTTTTATGGTACTCTCGTACTAGATACGCCTTTGACCCGTTGAATAAGTTCTTTTCAGGTCTTGATTTGGATTATTTCGAATCAAGGATTGGTCCGTTATTACCGAAATATCACACCGGAGCGTGTGGTCCGATAATGACGGGTCGATTAGGCCAAAAGGTCGAAGGTGGGGGTAAACGGAGGATCTTTGCCATTTCTATTAACCAGCGGTTGCTTCACCCCGTTCATGAGTGGATTGCGTCGGTTTTGCGGCGAATTCCTATGGATGGTACATTCAACCAAACAAAACCGTTGGAGCGTTTAATTGGCAAAACACACTGTTATTCCTACGATCTGAAGTCGGCTACCGATAGGTGGCCATTGTGCTTCATGTTCGAGTTATTTCAAGTGTTGTTTGACCGATCGTTTGCGTCATCTACAGTTAATAGCTGTCTTGCCACTAATTTGTTTTACGTTCCATTTGTAAAACAAACTAAGCATGCGTGGATATCATTCACGGCTGGCCAACCGTTAGGTTACCATTCTTCGTGGCCTCTATTCGCGCTCACTCACCACTTATTGGTGTGGTGGGCAGCAGAGCAGGTCTACCCTACGGAGTATTTCAACTCCTATGCCATACTAGGTGATGACGTAGTCATTACTGACGTAAAGGTAGCTGAAGTTTATAAATCAGCGTTGTCCAAGTTAGAGGTTAAGATCTCGGAACCGAAATCTTTGATCTCCAACAAGGGTTGCGCTGAATTTGCTAAGCGTTTTGTGGTGAAGAATATGTCGTCTCCAGTTTCCGCAAAAGCAGTTCTTAATTTGCATCAAAAAAAAAAGAATTAATGGTCAAAAAGTAACTTAGGGCAACTTGTCCTATTCCTTACACTATTTCTCCTTGCTCGAGCCAATAGAAGTAATCGTCTTCAATGGGATGGTGATGGACATCTTCCGAAATTCTCCCGAACAGCCTTCTGATTCACTTGCTAAGAGCGCATCTTGCAAAGACCCTATTCTTCCACAGCTTGGCTTGCATTCGATGCTTCTGATCCAATTCCTTCTCATCGAAGATGCCCAGAATCTGTTCATGCTAAGACCGGGAAGGACGCATCTAACAGCTACTCACGAGATGGCAAAGCAAAGGGGCGTAGCGGGCAATTGGCCTACTCGAGACATTGAATAGTGTCAGTTTATGTTATGAGCTCCTTCTCAAGCAGCAAGAGGGCGGCATTCTAACAAAGCAAATAGAACGGCGCATTCGAGAACATCTTTTCGGGGATATCTAAACTATTGGATTAACCGCAGAGAGAGGAAAGAGAGGGCCGTGGCACTATCGGAATAGACTGTTTGAAAGAAGGACGTTAAGCTGCTAGTGATAGAGATTGAATATCTACTGCAAGAGGAAGCGCTCTTGGAGGAAGAACAAGAAGGTAAAAACCCTAATATGCATTGGATCACAGAGTGAGGGAGGAAAGGTAAAGGAAGGATAAATAGTAGGAAGATATCCCACGGACAGTTAATCCGATCAAGGGGAAGGGAATGAGCTGGTGGAGAGAATGCCCTGTTAGCTATTTCATCTGTTACCGCTCTTGCTGGAATAACCGGTCGTACTGAATGCCTAAGCGCTGTTCTTGTTCGAGAATCAACTGTGATGCAATTGAATCACCAAGCGCTAGCGCTCTTTGATCGAAGATTGCTGAAATTTCTTTTGAATGGACATCTGTCTGGCTGCTTTAAAAAGTCAGTTAGGCACGAATGGTATACCTCTCCTTATATTCAAAACTAGCTTAATCTGAAACTAGCCCTATCCTTTCCTTATCATCTGTAACTAGCTATCGTAGACTGAAAGCCTCGTAAACTGGATAAATAGGCTATCACAGAGGTAAGGAGGTCTAAGCCTATCGATTAATATTAATCTTTCTTCCCTCCAAATGAGCCGATCTAAGGCCAGTTCCTTAGTTTCAGGAAGTCGAGCGGGAGTGACTAGCCTTCCTTCAAAAGCCAGATGGGTGCCTTCACCTCTGTAAGAACCTTTATCTCGAAAGAGATTATTAAGGCAAGGTTCTTTCTCGTTGACCATTAATTCTGTAAAAAAGGAGCGTAGCGGCGGGCTCGAAGAGCTAAGCCTTAAAGTCCTATTGTCGGAGAGTTTCTTCCTATTCCATTATTTTATTTATCCTATTCCTGATCGGATTGAATAAGCTACTAATGTTTAAATCTCTTTCTTTGCTCTAAGTAATGCTAATTAAATCAATTTCATAGCCTACTCCTCACTCTGCTGGGGGCGATGCAAGGTGCGTAGCGGTCTCCCACGGGGCGGTAACTACCTCTAAGACGAGTGAAGAAAGAAGGGGGGAGAATTTCTTTTAACATCTTCATCCCAGAATTCATCATCTGCAAGCAATCCACTTCCGTAAGAGCTATGACTTCAGCTTCTTTTTGGCTACCTTTTATTTTATATGACTCTGACTATTGCTGCTAATAGATACCTGCTTGCTTCTTGCTTACTGGCAACCTTTATAAGATCTCCACCTTCAAGCTTTAGTACAAGCAGCTCTTTCAAAAAGGGGAATTCCGGTCCCTCCCTATCCGAGATGTGCTCTTTCAAGATCTCCCTCGACAGCGCAATTAGGTCTTAGAGAAGGAACTTATTTACCTAAGTAAGTAGCCAACTTCCTATAATCATTCCTTGCTTTGCGCTAGATTCAGTATGGTGATACACATTTTTGAAATAACAAGGGCTTTAGCGGCTCTTCTTAAGAGAATGGCTGCTTTGGGGAGTTCTCTTTCCCTCTAACCTGTAACTCGAAATTGAATAAGAGAAGACAAAGCTACGCATTCACTCGTAGCACTCGTTAGGCCTCGAAAACAGTCGTTACGCCGACGCCAAATTAAGGCCGACCACTACATAGAGCGCCTATCGGATCGGCAGGCAAGCGACTTTATTGAATTGAAGTGATCAGCTAGCTCCTCACATGAGTAAAACAACCTAACCTCAATCCCCAGTCGTACCAGGTGGCATGATGTTTTTTATAGACGCCCAGCCTATGATCGTAAAAGTGCGGTCACCATCAATCATGAGTTTGAGACAGTTGGATGTCTTGGTGGTGCCGTATGAGCTCCCTGTGGTGAACTCAGGTTGCTTCTGAGCAAGCTTTCCCCCAGGTTATGTCATACCCATATAAACAAGGTAAGAAGGGAAAGGAAACCCTCGGAGCTACTTAGCTACTTTTTGCAATGAAGCCATCGAACTGAGAGAAGACGATCGTCTCCTCTCTTCCTACTCGATCTTCGGCGGGATCGAATGCTTTCCCGGTCGAGGTTCAGTACATCTGCCAGTCATAGGGTTCTCAGCTCGATTTTCTCTCTGTATCCACCTTTAGTCGGTATTCAGGGTTCCATTCTTGATGTACCTACTATTTAAGTTCCTTCTGATCTATCTACTGTAGGTTCAATCCCCGGTCATTCTATCTTTAGTGAGGGGACGAGTCATCTTGCTCGACATCATGGGATCGCACTTTCATTAACGGGCTGCTTACTCCGAATTGGGATATCTAATTAGCCCAAGCAAGACAAGGCAAATTGAGGTGCGGTGACGCGAAGATCGGTACTGATTTTCTTCCTTTCCTGGAAGTTGATCGATTGGGTCCTTCGTTCCGTCTTCTTTCTTTCATGCGGAAATTGGTCTTTGAATAACCTTCCGAATTAGGTGGGTCAGCTCTACTGTAGTCCTATTCCGAATCATCTTCTTCCGGCGCCTCGCTCGTTGACTTTCGAAAGCCTAAAAAATCTTCGGCATTTAGATCTTTCTTTTGATGCGCCTGGTCTCAGTTCCTTTGTTTTGATGTGCCTATGTTCTTGCTTTCAATTTGATCTTTCCATGTATGTTGGTAGGGGATTGCATCTTTAACCCACACAGTCGGGCGGGCGCTGTCTCCTTCATTACAGGTTATTGGGATGAATTAATGGCTCAAGCGGAACGTCCCCTCGATGGGAGATGGAGATAGGAATTGATAGATAGGCATTCTTTCTATCATTGAAGTGAACTAGATCGATTAGGTCATACTGGTCGGGTACTTAAGAATCGGCTCTGTCGCTTGGATTTTCCCGCACCGCCTTCTGCTCCGTTGGTTGTTCAGAGAGAGCCCCTCCCTGTAAGGCATGAGGGGGTTTCATAGGGGCGGGTAGGCCACAGTTCCTTTCAGACATGGTGCCCTACTTATATATATCTATATGTAGGCCACTCGGAGTCAGCCATGTGTTACAGCATAGACGCCTGCGATCGAATCCGCGATGGTTTGCTGGCCCGGCAGAGACTGCACAGGAGTATCACCAATCATATCAAATCCTGCCTGTTGGGTCATCTATAGGGAGAGTAGGTGCTATGTGACTTGGATATGCCGAGTCATCAAGCACTTGAATTACTTGACATGACAGGCTTTCAATGTCTGGGATGCCCATTCACTCAGGTGGCATAAACTCCTTGAGAGTTCTTGGAAATTTAGACACGAAATCCACATACTCACTATGTGAGTCTGAGTTCCTTTGCTCTTTCTTTGGTCTTTTCCCCCTGCCTACTTTCTTCGGATCGTTCTGACGATGCTTATTCTTTTCTTTTTGATATAACCTCGTCTCAAGGGCCGCCTGCATAGCAATCAATCGTCGTTGGCGCTTCCTACTCCTTCGGCTAACACGAGTGCTCCATTCTCCTTGAATATATCTTTCATCATATTTTGAGATTTTTTCTTCCTTCGGTGCTAGAACTATAATAGGCTATGCTTGGCGAGATCTCAGCTATCGGGCAAAGAATATCTCCAACTATTACAAGGATTTGAGGTGACCACAGGTTGCTTAGGAGGGTCTATTTCAATGACACCATCATATTTAATAACTTTTGGATCTGATCTTTAAGAACTCAACAATCTTCTATCGAATCGGATGACTAATAACCCGATGGAATTAGCAGTATTTGGGATCTCCTACTCGTCCCACCTCATCCGGTCTCTTAGGTTCGGGAAGCTCGATCAACCCTTGCTCTAATAAAGAAAAGATGTGAAGAAATCTTCAACATCCTCATTTCGAAAGGAATATTCTTTTTCTTTTTTTTCTTTTAGGGTCTTAACATTCCCTTTACCTTTTTATTTCTCCTTCTCTTTTCCTTTTGCCTGCGCTTTCAGCAATACAGGTGCTTTATTGGCTTTGCCATTGCAATCGTAGCAGACGTTCCAGCCTGACCCTCTTCCATATTCCCTTTCTCTCTCAAAATCTAGGCTTCCAGATCATGTGCTTTTGAACATAGTTCTTCAAAAGTATTGATTGTTTGAGAAGCCAAGATGTGAGACAACTCATATCTGAAGCAATTGATGCACATCTTAAGTTGTTGCGCTTCGAAGAACTCTTGCTCACAGGAGAGTTCCAGATTTATCCATATAGCAAAAAGCCATCAACAGACTCGTGTTGACGCTGCTTGGCTTCCGTCAATTCTGTCACGCCTACACTCCTGTGGGTACTGTAGAAGTGTTTGTGAAACCGAGCCACAAGACTATCCCAATCAGAGATTAACCCAGGAGGCAGCTTGCTATATCATACAAAGGCATCTCCTTCGAGTGATTGCACAAATTGTCCAAGACATAATGCTCCATTCTTAGAGGTCTCTCCGCAACGGGAAAGAAAGTGTGCCAAGTCTTGCTCTGGGTTGCCCAAAGCATTGAACATACAGAATTAAGGCATTACATACCCAGGCGGAAATGGTACACTATCGATCCAAGCCGGATAGGGTTTACGAGACCGATAAGATGGACGAGACACGTGGTGATGGAAATCTTGAACGTTCTTGATAATGAAATCTCGCAGCTCCGTAATACTATTCGGCATTGTTTCGTAACCCGTGTAATTATTACAAGCCGGATTTACCCCTTTAGTAGATCGCGAGCGGGTCTGGTGAAGTTTGGGGAATTGGCATCATAGGTGGTGGTGGCATTTGGGGCCCAAAAACGACGGAAGAGGTGCCCCCGTTGGTTGTTGGGTCTGACCAACCACTTGTTGGGCTTGATTGTTCACACCAACCATACGCGTCAAATTGGCAACTTCAGTTTCTTTTTCTTCCAACCAATGCTTGCCATGGCCAGTGCTTCCTTGTTCTTATCTCCATAGAAAGCGAACCTCACTTTCCAATCCGGCCTTCTGCCATTCATCAACTTCGTCTATTCTCGAGAGGTCTTGACGATACCCTTCTTCTGAACTGCCTAGGCCCAGCCCAGTCACAGGATCATATGAGAACGTCGTGCAGATGCTCAGGTGCCGTAGGCTGGCTGGTAAAAGAACCGGGAAGTAGAATGCCTCTAGTGACTTCAAGCTCTGCCGTCACTGACTTTTCTTTCTCTCTCTTAGGCCGTGTGAAAGTCTGTCTTCCTTCCATTTTTCAAGGCGAAAGAACACCTTTGAAATGGTAGGGTTCCAAACCTCGCCTAGCACCGAAAGAGAAGGCGTTGTTCTGCAGGGTACGGCCCTGGATAGTGGAGAAATAGAATAAGATGGAGCCTACCTGCTTGGTTCGGACGAAGTAGATGGATCAAAGGAATAGAATCCAGGTGGTTCTTATGCCACTTTTGATGGTCTCGGTTCGGACGAGATACATGGAAAACCATTAGATCGATAGCCGGGGTCATTTCCTTCCCACTCCGAGGCAGATTGATCTGGATCCCTGGGAACAGGTCTTAGAGAAGTAGATGGCTCGGCTCCACTGGGAGATGGGAAACTATATGCGGAGCTAGAGGCAGAGGGACTTGTACTTGGCTCACCGTCAGAGGGATGGGAAGTAGATTGCTCGATAGCTTACCCCGGGAGGAGAAGATGGATTTTCTTCTCATTGGATCGGTCGGCCACCATAGCACTAAGACGGAAAGCCTGGTAGGCAGTCTACACAGATGGGAAGTCACCAAACGTGGGAAAGAGTACCTATTACTCGAAGGAACCGCCACCCTAGGATTTAAAACAAGGATGCCTTTTGACCCGCTAAGGCTCTTACTCAAAGAAAGGAATCATGGAATTACAGAAAGCCTTCCATCCATCATATAGAATTCTGCTCCTAGGCCGGGATTGATACATTACTAGAAGGAAGCGCTGTATGAGCTGTTTTCTCAGGTGTTTTGTTTAAGCGCTATTATCAGGTAAGCGCTATATCCTCTTTAGTAAGGCATGCTTAGAGTATGCACCAGTCCTTATCTTCCCAACCATGCAAGGAAAGGAAGACAATTCGTTTCAACCAAACGGACAACAGAACTCAAATCGATAAAAGGGGCGGGAGGATAAACTCAATATTACATATTCCCTCGGGTCAAATCCATGTTCCTAAGTCAAGATTAAGCGACGGCGAAGGATAAACTTCAACGATAGGATAGGCGGGGAACCACATCCGTCTACGAAACTAAGGTTGTTGCGAGGGTCTCGGGCTCATGAAGTTTTGAGTCCGCGCGGAGGGCTCAGGAGAAAGACGAAAGTCTCAATCAAATCAGTTCAAAATCAAAGAAAATAGAAAGAATAATGAATCATGAACAACTCACATTGAGATGTTGCTTAGGAAAGAAATCCCGTTTGAATGATAGTTTCAGCAACAGGAAGACTAGAACTAGAATCAATCCCAGGAGAACGAACTGCTTATGGAACGAACTACGACGGAAGATTTTCTTATGAAATGGATTTGGTGGATCCATTGATTATTCCATGGAAGATATAAAGAACCTGAGGCTTTCAAGCGAATTGGCATACTCACTGGATTGGACTGAAACCAGCCTATTTGAGAACTTTCGGGTCGGGGTGCGGTGAGGGAAGGTTTGCTTTCTAATGGATTCGAAGTTCGGCTTCACTTCCTCTTGTTGAAGAAAGAAACCTGGTTGGTTCGTCTTGCTCAAATCAGCGAATTGCTATTGCTCTAAAGCATTTGTTTGTCGTCACCGAGAAGTCCTGAGAAAAGAAGTGGATTTGCTCACAGGCGGAGGATGAAATAGAACCCGACCGAAGTTGCTAACAACCGGCCTACAGTGAGTACTCCCGATATTACATTACCTTCGCTGAATCTTTCCTTTGGATTGTCCCTGAGGAATGAGACTTTCTTATGCTTATTCGGAACTACGACTTTCATTGAATATTTGTTTCTTCTTTCTCACCGACCGAAACCACTTTGACTGAGATTGGAAGTGGATCCTTCACCTGCCATGGACAGGGACTTCTTCACTCAACTATGAGTACGGATCCGCTTTGTCGCCTTCTGAGCTATACGAAAGAACTCTCGCTTTCTAAACCCATAGGCCTAAGCCGGAGAGAGGAGCGAAGACCTTTGCTTTGAGATTTCATCAACAGTCCCGTGCCAAGCATAAGAGTCAACTACGTCGAACCTGACGCCTAACACTCGGGATTCCATCCTGTTCTTTGCTCACTCCAGGAGCTGTATACCTACCTCTGTTAACTAAAGCATCATTCCCTACCAAAGCGTACAAATCTTCTTCCTCTTTCGCATAAGAGACATCAAGCTTAGGCTTCCTATTCAACTGCTCTAACAACTTCTTTCTTTCTTCTAGAATGGACTCGCTTTCCACCATCGCAGCCTCTGCGAAGAATACCTCGTGTTCACCGTACGAGATGGCCCTTTCTACCAGTGCCATCTCTAATGCTAGTCGTGCTCCCGGTGAGAACCTCAGGGCATCGAACATGGAGACTAAAGCTGGCACCTTCTTCATAAACTTTTGAATATATCAAAGCAGACTTGGCCATACGCTTGGGCTGAGGTAGCTGCGAAGCATTCTGAACAGGAATTTCTTTTCGTTCCATTCGACTCATAGAAGTGACAAACGCGTATTTCGTCCGCTAGAAGGCTGAGGGACGGGACGACTCTATGCCTTGGTGGCAAAAGATGACGTACCCCCAACACCGCTTCCTGGACGAATCGGAGAGCTTCTACAGTAGTTTGAAGACATCACGGCGAAGGAGTTGCCGGACAGATTACCTCCTATTAGGGACATCCAACACCCAATTGACGGTTCCACGCTACCTAACCGGGCAGCAGCATATAGGATGAGCCCAGCGGAGCATGAAGAGCTGAGGCGACAAGTGATGGAGTTGGTTCGAAAGGAGCTTATTCGCGAGAGCATGAGCCCTTGTGCTGTACCTGCATTACTAACGCCTAAGAAGGATGGCACCTGGAGGATGTGCATTGATAGTCGAGCCATCAACAAAAGAACAATGAAATACAGATTTCCGATCCCGCGGTTGGACGACATGCTGGACTGGACATGTTGGCTGATGCTAGCGTATATTCTCAGATTGATCTGAGAAGCGGTTACTACCAGATCCGGATCCGGCCTGAAGACGAGTGGAAGACTGCTTTCTTTTAAGATTAAGATGCGAGACGGGTATTTATTTATACGGATGGCTCGTGATGCCTTTTGGGCTATCAAACGCCCCCAGCACCTTCATGAGGATGATGAATCAGGTACTTCGTCCCCTTATCGGAAATGGAGGAAG